GCTAACATCATATAACCCAATTGAGACATTGTAGAATAGGCCAAATTTCTCTTAATATCTTTTTGAGCAATAGCTAAAGTAGCTCCCAATACTAATGTTATTATACCTATAAAAGCTATTGCATTCATTATGGGGGGTATAGCTATGAAAAGAGGAAGAAGTCGAGCTACAAGAAAAATTCCCGCCGCTACCATAGTAGCAGCATGTATAAGAGCGGAAATAGGAGTAGGCCCTTCCATAGCATCCGGTAACCATACATGAAGGGGGAATTGGGCAGATTTAGCAACAGAACCGCAAAATAACAATAGGGCACACAAAGTAACAAAAAAAACATTAACGTCATTATTATAAATCAAGTTATTAAATATTTGAAACAAATCCCGAAATTCCAAACTACCCGTTATCCAATAAAGACCTAAAATACCTAATAATAAACCAAAATCCCCTACACGATTAGTTACAAACGCCTTTTGACAAGCATTTGCTGCAATAGGACGTGTGAACCAAAAACCTATTAATAGATAAGAACACATTCCAACCAATTCCCAAAAAATATAAATTTGTATCAAATTAGAACTAGTAACTAATCCCAACATTGAAGTATTAAAAAAACTCATATAAGCAAAAAATCTCAAATATCCTTGATCATGAGACATATAATTATCACTATAAATAAGAACCAAAATGCCAACAGTAGTGATTAATATTAACATAATAGAGGTAAGTGAATCGATCAAGTAACCAAACTCTAAAGAAAGATCATTATTTATAGTCCAAGACCATACATATTGATAGATAGAACTCTTATTGTTATTGATTTGATCAATCGACAGGTCGACCGAAAAAAGCATAACTATACTTAACAATAAAATACTCGGAAAAGCCCACATACGGCGAAGATTTTTTGTTGCTGTGGGAAAAAGTAGAAGTCCCACCCCTATCAACATAGGAACTGGAAGTGGAATGAAAGGTATGATCCATGAAGATTGATGTGTATATTCCATACAAAAAAAGAATAAAAGAAAAAAGATTTTGATTCGTAATTAGTTTTGTTTCTTATTCGCCGGTTTTATCTCTTTTGTAAAGGGTTCAGTTAATAAAAAAGAGTGAACATATAAATAGAATTATCTATTATTCTGAATCTTTGCACAATACTTTTAATGTTGCAAAGTACAAAGTCAAAATGGTCCAATAAACAAATTACTAGTGAAAAAGAAACTTTTTTTTTAGTAATATTTTTATTACTTTTTTATTACTATTAATAATAATTAATAAAAATAAAAAAAAAAAAATAACTAATAAAATTATCATAAAAACGAAATTTGTCAAATAAAAATTGAGATTTTTAATTATACAAACATTCTTTTCTATAGAGCGAGGATCAAAAATTGTACCAAAACTAAGAACATTCGTTTATTTTGATATGCATCAAAATACAATTCATATGACCCAATCAAATAAGAATTTTTTTCTTTTATTCATATTCAGAAACATTAGTTTATTTTCGAACTAATTGATTTTTTTACATTACAATACAAAAAGATATCTATGTTTGGCAAAATTTTGAAAAAAGGTGTTATAATATTCAATGTTTTACTTTAGATAGAAAAAGGGATAAGATATATGGCTAATTAATCAAAGAACAATTCGTTTTCATTTACAGAACAGAAGATATGTCTTTCACATGACCTGTAGCAATGAAAAAAAACTATACTAGTTGGATGGCAGTTCCAAAGAAACGCACTTCTAGATCAAAAAAAAGAATCCGGAAAAATGTTTGGAAAAAGAGGGGATATTGGACAGCATTGAAAGCTTATTCATTAGCGCAATCAATTTCTACAGGGAATTCAAAAAGTTTTTTTGTATAACAAATACAAACGTTGGAATAATCTGAATTAGCTGGATTCAAAGAATATTCTCTAATATTGAATTGATTTAATATAGAATTTTTTCTATTTTATTTAATAAATTTTTAATTAATTTCTTAACTCATATATATATTTAGAATAGAATAAAAACATCCTTTGAATGTAATACTAAATTGGTGATCTAAAAATAAACTATTTTTTAACTATTCTGAAAAAATAAATAGAAATGCATCTATTTAGATTCAGAAAATGAAAAAAAAAAAAAATAATAATAATAATTAAAATAATAATATATAATAATATAATATAATAATAAATAATATAATAAATGAGTCATTAAAAACTACAAAAGAGAATTTTTTGTTCCATTTCCGGATTGAAGTCAGAACTATCTAGTTCCAACAGTGCTTGTTTTTTGAAAAAGAGAATAAACTACGAAAAAACCATTCCCCGTTGTTAAATGTTAAAACTGAAACTCGAAACAAAAAAAAAAGTGAGAATACGAATTCGTATTGAAATTGAAACGTTCTAATTAAAATTTAAAATTAAAAAAAAAATCTTTTTTTTTTTTTTTAATTTAAAATTATATTCTAATTATTCTATTCTAATTATATATTAAATTATATTATAATATTTATTATTTATATATAATTATAATAATAATATAATATAATTATAATATATTAATAATAATTAATAATAATTAATTTAACTTAATAATCTTAATTTTATAAGATATTTTTATAAATTTTGAATTGATTCATTTTCTTTTTTTTTTAATAAATAAAAAATATATTAAAATATATAATAATCAATTTTATTATAAATATTTTATTATAAATTTATTCAAATAATTCTATTATCAAATAATTCTATTATAGAATATATAATTCTATAAAAATTCTATTATAGAATTATATAAATTATATAATAGAATCCCTTTCATTCTTTAATGTTTACTTTACTAAAAGCATTTTAATTTATTCTTTCAATCTCGACGATTGACAATAAATCGGTTATTATGATTTCGAGTAAGCCGCTATGGTGAAATTGGTAGACACGCTGCTCTTAGGAAGCAGTGCTAGAGCATCTCGGTTCGAGTCCGAGTGGCGGCATGGCATCTTATCTTCTAAAAGAGTAAGTCCTATAATGAATTCAATTTCCGATTTCTCTTCCTAGTATTAGTATTCAGACACCTTTCTATTTTTTTATTTTGTTTTATGATATTTTCAACTTTAGAGCATATATTAACTCATATATCGTTTTCGGTCGTATCAATTGTAATTTCAACTCATTTGATAACCTTATTAGTCAATGAAATCTTAGGATTATATGATTCGTCCAAAAATGGTATGATAATAACTTTTTTCTGTATAACGGGATTGTTAATTACTCGCTGGATTGTTTCGGGTCATTTACCATTTAGTGATTTATATGAATCATTAATCTTTCTTTCCTGGGGTTTTTCCATTTTTCATATGGTTTTTTATTTTAAAAAGCATAAAAACGATTTAAGTACAATAATCGCACCAAGTGTTATTTTTACCCAAGGCTTTGCTACTTCGGGTATTTTAACCGAAATGCATCAATCTGCAATATTAGTACCCGCTTTACAATCTCATTGGTTAATGATGCACGTAAGTATGATGATATTTGGCTATGCAGCTCTTTTATGTGGATCGTTATTATCAGTAGCAATTTTAGTTATTACATTTCGAGAAGTCATACAAATTTTTGGTAAAAGCAATGATTTGTATTTTTTAAATGAATCATTTTCTTTTGCTGAGATCAAATACATGAATGAAAGAAAGAATGTTTTACAAAAAACTTATTTTTCTTCTTCTAGAAATTATTACAGGTCTCAGTTTATTCAACAATTGGATCGTTGGAGTTATCGTATTATTAGTCTGGGTTTTATCTTTTTAACGATAGGTATTCTTTCAGGAGCAGTATGGGCTAATGAGGCATGGGGATCATATTGGAATTGGGATCCAAAGGAAACTTGGGCCTTTATTACTTGGACCATATTTGCAATTTATTTACATACTCGAAAAAATAAGAAATTTGAGGGTGTAAATTCTTCAATAGCGGCCTCTCTGGGCTTTCTTATAATTTGGATATGTTATTTGGGGATCAATCTATTAGGTATAGGATTACACAGTTATGGTTCATTTACATCTAATTGAATTTAAGTGAGTAAAGGACCTGACAAATACAAATAAAGAAAGCATATATATAAGAAATTAGATTATATATATGAATATATAAAATATATGAATATATAAAGAAAACTTCGAAGAAATCGTCGAGAACCCTTCAAATCAAAAAAAAAATGTAATGATTCAAGGGGTTCTCACAAACAACAAACATATTGGATTACAATTAATTCAAATTCTTTTTTATTTTATGGGGTTTATTTCTCTTTTTTTTTTTTGATTTTGGGTTTTATTCATTTATTCACGAGAAATTTAGAAAAAATTCGATAGAATGGCTTCAACCTTGTCAACCGAGAATGAGAAAATGAAATCTGGATAAATACCAATACCTATTACGGGTATAAGGATAGAAATCGAAATAAATAATTCTCGCGGCCCAGAATCAAAAAAATACGAGTTTGGTGTATTAAAAAGCTTGTATCCATAGAACATCTGCCGTAACATGGATAATGAATAAATAGGAGTTAATATCATTCCAATTGCTGTTACAAAAGTAATTAGTATTTTTGTCATTAAAAGATATTTTTGGCTGGTAATTATTCCAAAAAAAACTATCAATTCTGCAACAAAACCGCTCATGCCCGGCAATGCAAGAGAAGCCATCGATAAGATACTGAAAACTGTGAATATTTTTGGCATTGGGATAGCCATTCCGCCCATTTCGTCAAGATAAAGAAGGCGTAGTCTATCATAACTAGTTCCCGCCAAGAAAAAAAGCGCAGCGCCAATAAATCCATGAGAGATTATTTGTAAAATGGCCCCATTGAGCCCCGTATCGCTTATGGAACCAATTCCAATAATTATGAAACCCATATGAGATACCGAGGAATAAGCTATTCTTTTTTTTAAATTACGTTGACCAAGAGATGTTGAAGCTGCATAGATTATTTGAATTGAACCTAATATCATTAACCAGGGGGAAATTATAGAATGAGCGTGGGGTAATAATTCCATATTAATTCGAACCAATCCATAGGCTCCCATTTTTAATAAGATTCCGGCTAAAAGCATACAAGTACTGTAATGTGCCTCTCCGTGGGTGTCTGGTAACCATGTATGTAAGGGTATAATCGGCAATTTGACAGCAAAAGTAAAAAGAAATCCCATATAGAATATTATTTCGAGTGCCGCGGGATACGCTTGATTATTTAATGTTTCAAAATTTAATGTCGGTTCATTAGAACCATATAAACCGATACCTAGAATTCCCATTAATAAAAAAACAGAACTTCCCGCAGTGTATAAAATAAACTTTGTAGCTGAATACAAACGTTTCTTTCCCCCCCACATGGATAAAAGTATATAAACTGGAATTAATTCTAATTCCCACATGATGAAAAAAAGTAAAATGTCTCGAGAAGAAAATGGTCCTATTTGACCGCTATACATTGCTAACATCAGGAAATGGAATAATCGGGATTCTCGAGTAACCGGCTGAGCCGCTAAGGTGGCTATAGTGGTAACAAATCCCGTCAGTAAAATGGGTCCTATAGAGAGTCCATCTATTCCGAATCTCCAGTAAAAATCAAAAAAATTGATCCATTTATAATTCTCCGTCAGTTGGATTAATGGATCATCCAATTGGAAATGATAACAAAATGCATAGGTTATTAGAAGGAGATCGATTAAGCATATACAAATCGTATACCACTTAATTACCTTATTTCCTCGATGAGGAAATAAGAAGATTAAGGAACCCCCAGCTATTGGCAAAAGTACAACTATTGTTAACCAAGGAAAATAATTCGTGATAAAAATAAGATACACTTGGACCAGAAAAACCCGCGCTCAAAATAGAAAAAGAATATTCTTTTTCTATTTTGAGCGCGGGTTTTTGCCAGTAAAAAAACGTATTCTCGTGGTGTTTGTTTTTTGAAAGGTATCAATAAGCTAGACCCATGCTTCGAGTTGTTTCATGCCATAAATAAACTCGAACACTTAAGAAATCCGTCGGACAGGCGGATTCACACCTCTTACAACCGACACAGTCCTCTGTTCTTGGGGCAGAAGCTATTTGCTTAGCTTTACACCCGTCCCAAGGTATCATTTCTAATACATCTGTGGGGCAGGCTCGGACACATTGAGTACATCCTATACATGTATCATAAATCTTTACTGAATGTGACATTGGATCTAGAGTAATTTTTTAACACCAAAAATTGAAAATTTTCGATCTAGTAAACTCGTAAATGAATCATATATTTAGACACCAGATGAATCAACGATTTACCAGAATTTTGATACTCAAAATCGACTTCCAGGTCAATTCATAAGAGGAGAAGAGGACCAAGATACTTTGATTTCTTACGTTTTTGCAAACATGCAAATTTGAATTGACGAATATTACACTATTCTAAATTCTAATTTTTATGATTAATCATGATTAATACTATTTATTCAACAAGTTCGATTGATTGATACGAGTTGATTTTCTGTTACGATAAATTGAAGAAACAATAGCCGGTCCAATAGCTGCTTCAGCGGCTGCAATAGCAATAACAAAAATAGAAAAAATATTTCCTTTTAATTGGCGACTATCAAAAAAATCAGAAAAGGTTACGAAATTTATATTAACTGCATTCAGTATAAGTTCAAGACACATAAGGGCTCTAACCATATTTCGGCTCGTGATCAATCCATAGATACCGATAGAAAATAAATAGGCACTCAAAACAAGTACATGTTCGAGCATCATTGACCAACTCCTTATCAATTTCGATTCATTTAAATTTTAATATAATAGGAACAACAATTCAACGGATTCAATTGACTAAAGAATATAACAAGTCTGGAACAAAAGAATATATTGGCAAAAAGATTCTTTTCTACATAAACACTCTTTTTTTTACATTCACATAGAATTCAACCGAAATAAATGTGGGAAAAAGATTCCATTTTTTTATTGCTAGTTCGAAAGATTTCTTACTGGCGAGCCACGACAATTGCACCTATCAAAGCAGCTAAGAGAATTATTGAAATTAGTTCAAATGGAAGAAAAAAATCTGTTGATAAATGAATTCCAATTTGTTGACTAGTACTTATCAAATCTTGCTCTATAATCTGATTTGGTCTTGTAGTCCAAATAATCCCGTACCATGATGTATCTGGAATAGTAGTTATTAGTGAAACAAAAATACTTGTACAAACCATCAAAGTAATTCCACCCCCAACGGTCAAAAGATGAAAATCTTGGTAATATTCCGAACCATTCATGAACATCACAGCAAATAGGATTAAAACGTTTATAGCTCCCACGTAAATAAGTAGTTGTGCAGCAGCTACAAAATGGGAGTTTGATAAAATATAGAATAAAGATATACAAACAAGAACCAGTCCCAACGAAAAAGCAGAAAAGATTGGGTTGGTAAATAATACTACTCCTAGACTTCCTAATACAAGACCTGATCCCAAAAAGACTAAAAGAAAATCATGTAGTGGTTCAGGCAAATCCATTATATGTAAAATAAGAGATAAATAAATCGAGATTTCATGACCTTAATTGATACGACCAGGGAAAAATTTTATATACGAGATTCTTCTCCGCATTGAATTTAATCAAATCCTAACAAGTGGGAATTGATATAGAGTTATAGGACCAATGTCATTCCATTCGTTTTACGAAAGAGTAGGTCGAAACTATAAACTATAAGTATAACTATATATATTCTATATTTATAGAATATAGTAATTTATAGTAATTTCTCTATATCTATATATATAATATAGAATATTTCTAATAGAATATTTATAGAATATTTATTTTCTAAGATTATTTTCTAAGAGAATATAGAATAGTTATTCTATTTTTAGAGAATATTTTTATTATTATTTTATTGTCTAAGTCTAAATTTATATTATTCTGTTTTATTTTTTCTTTTATTTATATATATATTTCTAATTATATATAAATTCTTTCTAATTATATATAAATAAAATTAATTAGAAAATAATAATAAATATTATAAAAATAAATAAAAAAATAGAAATGAAATATAGAATCTGATTTGATTTATATATATTTTATATATATTTTATATTTTATTTCTAATTTTTTTTTTTAATTATTATAATTAAATAATTAAAATGAATTATATAATTAATAATTAATTCAAAATAAGAATTTTTCTTATATTATTTTATTTGAATTGTTCGAATTGTATAATCATCAATTACTGACATTGGTAAACGGCCCAAAGCAATTTGATTATAATTCAATTCATGACGATCATAAATCGAAAGTTCATATTCTTCAGTCATTGATAAACAATTTGTTGGACAATACTCAACACAGTTACCACAAAATATACAAATTCCGAAATCAATACTGTAATTAAGCAATCGTTTCTTTCGAATATCCGTTTCCAGTTTCCAATCAACAACGGGTAGATCTATAGGACATACACGAACACATACTTCACAAGCAATACATTTATCAAATTCAAAATGGATTCGACCACGGAAACGTTCCGATGTAATTAATTTTTCATAAGGATATTGAATAGTTACAGGTAAACGATTTGCGTGGGATAAGGTAATCATGAAACTTTGACCAATGTACCTTGCAGCTCGGACTGTTTGTTGACCATAATTCATGAACCCAGTTACCATAAGGAACATATCGTGAATATCTATGAATATTTTTGTTTTGTTTCTTTCTCTTGTTTGAGACAAGTTACAAATATAGAGGATCAATCTTTTACAGTGAAAACAGTTGAAACGAAGTTGTTAATAATAGATTACCGAGAGAAATAGGTAAAAGAAACTTCCACCCAAGATTTAATAATTGGTCCATTCTTAGCCTAGGCAAAGTCCATCTTGCTGTGATAGAAAGGAACAAGAACAAATAAGTTTTAGCTAATGTAATAAAGATATCAATTGTAGTTCCAAAAATTCCATATGCTTTAGTTATTTCAAAAAACTCAGAAACGAATATGTACGGAAGGGAGATATTTGAACCGCCCAAGTAAAGAACTGTTACAAATAATGAAGAAATTAATAGGTTTAAATAGGAAGCAACATAAAATAAACCAAATTTTATACCCGAATATTCGGTTTGATAACCTGCTACTAATTCTTCTTCCGCTTCTGGTAAATCAAAGGGTAATCTTTCACATTCTGCTAGGGAAGAAATTAGAAAAACGATGAAACCTATAGGTTGACGCCACAAATTCCACCCCCAAAAACCATATTTTGATTGTGCATCAACTATATCAACTGTACTTAAACTGTTAGATAATCCTAGTCGGTGATAACATTACTGTCCCCATCGCTATTACAGAACCGTACATGAGATTTTCACCTCATACGGCTCCTCGAAAGCCTAAAATAAATCTAAGTACCAGGCCGATTATTTCTCTTTTGCTATATCCCTAAGATGGATAAGATTCCAATTTATCGGACGGTTCTGAATTAGACCAATTGAATTCTGTCTGTTCTAAATTTAATAATAAAGATAAAAAAAGAATGCATTTTTTATAAAAGATACAAAAGGTACTTCTGAATTGATCTTATCCCTTAAAAATAAAAAATTGAATTTATTAAGTAATAACTTTATTCTTCAATAAAATAATCTTTTAGAATTATCAATAACCCCCCGCCCATCGTTTTCGATTACGAAAAAGAATTACATATTAGTTTCTAAATTATGACATAAATTCTATCTCCATAAATATGGATAGAAAAAAAAAAAGAGAAAAAAAAGGGGGGTCGCTTTTTTTTTTTTTCTTTTTTTCGTTCCTATTCGTCTTTTTTTGTGCAAATAAAAAAGGGACTTGAAAAAAAAGATTAAAGGATTATTTCGTTCCCGATAGTCATTTATTTAATCAGTGGATAGGAGCATACTCTGGACCGGAATTTTGGGGAGTACTGCGTTCTTTTTTTCTACGAACTTAAAGCCCCAATTAGTATTCTTTTTTCTATTATGTAGAAATGCTCTTTTTGAAAATTTACATAATCCGCGTTACTAATCCTTTGTGTATCTTGGTGCTTCTAACCATCCACTCAATTTTTTATGAGCCTCCCTTATTTATGTTAATACATGTATGATAATTCATCTAAACGGTAGCAAAAACTCAATAAGGTTGGTCTTTTGAACCCGCTTCAAGACAAGATTATTAATCAACCAATCCTGGGGTAATCAGACTCTTTTGCTTCTAATTTTTTTTTGCCAATATATTCTTATACATAGAAAATGAGACTGAATATTTTGACTGCAATTTCAAATCATCATACTATACCATATAGAAAAACCATATAGAAACTATACCATATAGAAAAACCATATAGAAACTATACCATATAGAAAATCTGGTCTGGTAATGTGATATAGTATTCATAAATTCTATTCAATAGAAGCTGTCTCATTTCACTCATATAACTATCTGCTGATTTTGTTCTTCAATCCGAATTGAGAATAATAATAATGAATTTATTCTACCCCTTTCCTATAAAGTGTCGTACAAAGAAGGGCGCATAGCAATAGCATCGAAAAGTTTTTGTATCAACGAATCGCACGTAGAGATATTGATAACACACATAGAGTTAATGGTATTTCATAACTAATCGATTGAGCAGCAGCTCGTAGACCACCCAAAAAGGAATATTTATTATTTGATCCATATCCTGACATAAGAAGTCCAATGGGAGCAATACTCGAAATAGCAATCCATAAAAAAACACCGATATTGAGATCAGATAAAATAAAGTTATATCCAAAAGGAATTACTGAATAGCTTATTATAATTGATATGACTGATATGGATGGTCCGATACTGAATAAACGAATATCTCCCCTAGATGGAATAAGACTCTCTTTGAAAAGTAGTTTTGTTCCATCTGCTAGAGCTTGAAGAACTCCCAAAGGACCGGCGTATTCAGGTCCAATTCGCTGTTGTATACCCGCGGATATTTCTCTTTCTAACCATACAATTGCTAGTACACTTATGGTGATTCCCAATACAAGAGTAAAGATAGGAGCAAGTACCCATAGAATTCCATAGACCTCTTTTAAAGATTCCAATCTGAAAAAAGAATTGATATCTTGTACTTCTGTTGTATCAATTATCATTTCAACGATCAACTTCTCCCATAATGATATCTATGCTACCTAGTATTGTCATAATATCAGCCAATTTCATTCTTTTAACTAATTGAGGAAGAATTTGCAAATTGATAAAACCAGGTGGACGAATTTTCCATCTCCAAGGAAAACCATTCTGATCCCCTATTAGAAAAATTCCTAATTCTCCTTTTGGGGCTTCAACTCTTACATAAAGTTCTTGTTTCGGCAATTCAAAAGTCGGAGACGGTTTTTTACTAATGAATCGATATTCAAAATCATTCCATTCTGGTTCCCTTTCCCTATCAAAGTAACGGATTTCTAAATTCTCATATGGACCGCCGGGAATTCCTTCCAAAGCCTGTTGAATAATTTTTATGGATTCCACCATTTCACCAATTCGAACTAAATAACGAGCTAATGAATCTCCTTCTTTTTGCCATTGAACTTCCCAATCAAATTCCCCGTAACACTCATAATTATCAACTTTACGGAGATCCCATTGTATTCCGGAAGCCCGAAGCATCGGTCCTGATAAACCCCAATTTATTACTTCCTTTCCACCAACAATGCCTATTCCTTCAACCCGTTCTAAAAAAATCGGATTTCGCGTAATAAGTTTTTGATATTCAACAACCCCTGTTAAAAAATAATCGCAGAAATCCAAACATTTATCTATCCAACCATGAGGTAGATCAGCCGCTACTCCCCCGATACGGAAAAAATTATGCATCATTCTCATACCTGTCGCAGCTTCGAATAGATCATATATTAATTCTCTTTCTCTGAAAATATAGAAGAAAGGGGTTTGTGCACCAATATCCGCCATAAAAGGTCCCAGCCATAGTAGGTGAGAAGCTATACGACTCAATTCCAACATAATTACTCGAATATAGCTGGCTCTTTTAGGTACTTGAATATTTCCCAACTGTTCCGGTCCGTTTACGGTTATTGCTTCTGTGAACATAGTAGCTAAATAATCCCAACGTGTTACATAAGGCAGATATTGTATAATTGTTCGGTTTTCCGCAATTTTTTCCATCCCTCTGTGTAAATAACCCAATATTGGTTCACAATCAATAACATCCTCACCATCCAGAGTAACAATAAGTCGAAGAACACCATGCATTGATGGGTGGTGAGGGCCCATATTGACTATCATGAGGTCCTTTCTTGTAGCTGGGACATTCATAGGTTTTTCCTCGATTTATTCTTCCATGAATTGCGTAAAACAAAAGAAAATAAATTCATCAAAATTCAAGACCTAATAAATCGAATAATTCAAAATGACTCTTCAAATTAACGAATTTGTGACTCCCGAATATCCAACTGATTAATTAATTTCTTATAACGTATTCCATTTTTCTTTGACAAATAAGACAGTAGCCGTTGTCGTTTTCCCAGAATTTTACGTAAACCTCTTTGAGATAAATAGTCTTTTCGGTGCAATTCCAAATGTGAAGTAAGTCTTCGTATCTTATTGGTGAAATTGAGTACTTGAAATTCAACCGATCCGGGGTTTTTTTCTTTTTTTTCTTGTGAAAAACCCGGTAGAAAAAAATTTTTTACCATAAGTTGAACTTCTCCCCCTTCCTTATTATATATATACCTTATTATATATATATCTTTTTTGATCAGTAATAGTAATGACACTAATTTCAAATTTTGTATATACAATAATCTTAATTTCCTTAAGATTTCCCGATTTTTTTTTTTCAAATCATAGAAATACTATATTTATCCATTCCAAAAAAATGGGAGACTTAAAATATATAAGACGATTTTGTTGATTAATTTTTGTATCTAATTGATACATCATTGAATTAGTATCAAGGTCTCAGATCAGAATACAGAATAACAGAATAGAAGTTAACACAATGCGTGTGTATCCATTTGTATCCGCATACCGGATATGTTACGCTAAATACAAGAAAAAATCTAGATTAACGAATTCTCAATCGCGGATACATATGTATCCTTACTATACTGAAACGGCTTCCATTATAGCTATCAAACCAATAACGATTCATACAAGCTAAATCCTCTAATCGAAAATTTGGCCAAAGAAAAAAATGGAAATTCATTAGTTTTTTTTTTTCTCTATCAAGATCTTTATTTTCAGCCAAAACTTTACAGCAATTATTTACTTTATTCTTATTGTAAAATGTTGTCTTTCGATGTACACTATTTCTATTCTTAGAATTGAAACAAATTAGAATTCGGAATTCTCTACGACGTCTAGCGGAAAAAAAGAATTCAGGAACAAGTAAATCATAATGATTTTTTTCTTTATTTTCTGTTATCTTTTGATCTCTTGTTCTTGGAATGGATTTTTCAAAGTTCTTCTTATCAACATGGCTTTTTTCTGGATATCTTTGATTAATTTGACGCTTACTCTTATGAATCAACGAAAGGCCTATGGTTTGGTACATAAAAAATTGTTCATCGTTTTTTCTAGACAGACGAACTGGTTCGATAATGAATATTCCTTTTTTGATCAATTTATTATTTTTCGTCAATCCTGTAAAATTTAAATCCTTCTGATTCTGAATCTGAATCACCATAATATCTAGACTTAATTCTCCTCTTTGAATAGAGGTTATAGCAATCTCTTTTAGATTTTTCAATCTAATCAGGAGACAATATATTTTGATATTATTCATTACTCTTTGATTTAAGGAACCCTTCCAATTCAATTGAAAAACCAAAAACTTTCTTAATAAGAGATTAAGTTCTGCCTCCATCTTGTTCTTGTATTGCTTTTTGTTTATATCCTCTTTCCTGTCCAATCCTGTATAATCTTCTTCAATATCCTTTTCTTGGGTTGAGAGAGATGATTCAAAATCCACTCGACCCGTGTATTCCGCTTTTGCTTGATTTCGAGTCTCTAACTCGAATTCCAATTTTTTTTTTTTTCTTGATGGTCTAAAAATCTCTATTATTTTTTTACTTCCAGTAATGTTTTTATTTTCACTAACATTTTGATTTCTATTAAAATCGAAAAAAAGTGATTGGATTGGTATGATCCACGGGTTACTCATATATGCATTAAAAAATATCACAAATTTGGAAAAGAACAAAAATTCCCGATTCGATATGGAACGATTTAATATTTCTTCATTCATTCCCATCCAATTAAAATACTTTCTATCCAGATTTTTTTCCATATCTATAATATCATCTTCTGCTATATAATTCTTGATAGAGATATCACTCGTTAGATCAAATATTTTTTGTTTACGTGTGTTGTAATTATAAGAAATCGCTTGATTTTTATTTGCTTGGAATGATGATCCATATCCATAAATATATGAGTCCTTCTTATCTGCATAATTAATAGATTTATATGAAAAAAGATCATATTCATATTGTTTTTTTTTTTTTTTTAATGAGTCTAATTGTTGGTTTTGGTTTGTGTAAAGAATTAATCGGGTTTTTTCATATGAATCACATTTTTGAAAATCTTTATTTTCAGAGACACGACGCTCATGGATTCTATTTCTCCATTTTTCTGGCACTAATCTAGACCATCTCCTCTGAGATAAATCATATTGATAATGACTCTTTAACAACCAATTTGTCCATTGATTCATTACAGAATTGGGAGGGTTCTTTTGTCTTAATTTAGAATCAAATATTCTTTGTATTCCAAAAAAAAAATCCTTTATTTCATTCTTAAGAAAAAAGGATTTTCCATGATATTCAAAAACAGATCTTAACTTATATATGTTAACAACTTGGATTTCTGATAATTTAAAAAATACATATGCCTGTGACAACGAGGATACGTCACAAGAATTCTGTGAATTCGTATTCCTAATATTATACGATTTTTTGAGAAGCGAAATAAAGTGAATTAGACTTTGATTTGTTTTATCCGTTCTTTCCACATTTGCTTCATTATTGTAAATGGATTTATTGTTTATTTTTTTTCTTGATTCAAGAAAAAGTTGTACATCGACCCTAGGAATATAAATGATACATAGAAAGATATCTAGGTATACCCTTTCCATGAGAGATTTTAAAAAAGAATGCTGCGATTTACGGTCTAATAGAGGATTTTGCGATTTACGGGCTAATAGAGGATTTCTTTTTTGTAATATCTGCCAAATATTTTTTTTTAATTCTAATCTTTTAGCATAATAACTTGCTTTGTTCGAACTAATATTAATTTCTGAAGTTAAAACCCCCTTTTTCTTTTCTTTTGTCATTTTTTTTATTTTCTTTATGATTGTCTTTCTTTTAGCATTCAGATCTTTTATTTTTTTTTTTTTCAATGAACAATTTGTCCAATTAATATATTGAATTCGAATGGTTGATTCGTAAATCATTGGATTTTTCTTACTCATTGTTGAATCTTTTTGGTTTTCACTCAATCCATATATTTTTTTGAATCTAAGTAGAAATAAAGTTGGGAGTTGTTTTATTTTTTCATTTAGAAATAGAATACTTTTTATGATCCATTTTGCTCTTTCTTTTGAGAAATTTAGAAACAATTTTGTTCTCTCATTTAAAATCTTGAGAACTAGAAAAAAATTATTTTTCCATTTTTTCATTTTTTTTTTGAGTTCTTTTAAAATGGGATGAAAAAATGAAAATCGATTTCGGGGATAACTAGAAAAGGGCAATTCCACTTCCATTCCCAAAATTGTTAAAAAGCAAAAGTCCCTTTTTTTTTTCGCCTTTTTGTTCATTGGGTCCTTTTCAGTGGATCGTAGCTTAGATCTGTGCCAAGGTTTCAGACGAAAAGGAAATATGATTTTTATCTGAATACCGTCTATTAGCCACTTTTTTGGAAATTCTGTTTCGGATAATTGAACGCCATTATAGGTGCATTTAATATACATTTCTCTCTTCCAATCCCTAAAATCTTCTGACCATTCGGGAAATTGAAATAATAGCATACGAACAATATTTTTAGTTATTATCAATGAAGGCAATATAATATATTTTCTAAGAATCGATTGGGTTATTAATAAAGAACCTCTTATTACTTGAGCAAATATAATGCTATCCCAGGCCTCTCCTATTTCTATACGTCTTTTTTCCTCTTTCTCTTTTTTTTTTCTTTCGCCCTCCTCCTTACTTTCTTTTGTCTTTTCCTCCGTATAATCAGAATTTTGGAATTCTGCCTTTGTACGCATCCAATTTTGGAACATAAAAAGCATTTGTCTCATTGGCTCATAATTTTTTAAAAAAGAAAAGAACGAGGGTTTCTCAATTTTGTCCAAAAAAAGGGGCGAATGCAGACTTTTTTGAAAGAGTTTCCAAGTAACTGTTTTACGCCTTTGAGCACGTATAGATCCTTTGATTATGTCTCGCCGAAAATCAGGTTGTTGTGCATAACGTATTAAAGCCAATTCCCTTTTTTTATCAGTATTATTAGTATTTCTAGTATACCTATAAGCATCGTCATTCTGTGATTTATTAGTAAAAGTAAAAATAACTACACGTTTGGCTTTTCGGGAACGAATTCCATACTTCTCTCCTTCATTTTTTCCTTCTAGTTGTTCCAATTCGTCGATTAGTTTGTATAACCATCGAGGAACTTGTTTCCTCATTTCTTTTATTCCAATACATTTTTTTACAATTGTTTTATCGTTCAGATCAGTCCTAATTGCGTCGAATAAGAATTTTATTTTTTTTTTTTCGGAAGTCACTTTCACTTGTGCATGTTCTGGAAAGAAAACAAGTCCTTCAAAATTCAAGCTTGATACTGATTTATCCGAAAATTTACGGATTAAGTTAAAAAAAAAACTAATCTCAGTTAATAATGATTTTCTATCAAATGTATCTATTCTCTGTTCAAATTCTGGATGATTTTTATTACTATTAAGAAGGAGACCATAAATCTTATTTATCCAAATGTCATTTTTTTTATAAGTTTCATTTTTGATTGAGGATAACAAACCATTTTTGATTCGTCCACGACAGGGTCCATTCAAGAAAGGATCGTATATCTTAGGTAAGTTTTTTGTTTGAGTCTCCTCATTACACAATCTAATTTGTTTTGCGAATATATCCAGAGGAAGAAATTCCTTATCTAGAACTTCGGCCCTGCTTAGAAATTCATTGCTTAGTTTTTTTTTTTTTTCTTCATTTCTAGAGTTCCAATAGAATTCATCATAGAAGATTTTTTTTGTTGTGAAAAGGTCCATTTTTGTTTCCATCATTTTTAGAAAAGTCGACAAATTGGGTGGATACGTAAAAGATATTCTTTCTTTTCCATCACTTTGACATGTATCAAAAAAGAATTGTGAAACATCATTTCTTACGACATTTTCAAATCGAGCATTTTTTATATATCGCAACGGACGCTTCCATCGTTTAAAATCAAAAAAGATTGTTACAAGAGATTT